TGCTACCTAGGATCGTCATAATATCGGCCAATTTCATTTTTTTAACTAACTGAGGAAGAATTTGCAAATTGATAAAACCTGGTGGGCGAATTTTCCATCTCCAAGGAAAAACACTCTGATCTCCTATGAGAAAAATTCCCAATTCCCCTTTTGGGGCTTCGACTCTTACATAAAGTTCTTGGTTCGACAATTCAAAAGTTGGAGAAGGTTTTTTACTAATAAATCGATATTCAAAATCATTCCATTCGGGATTCCTTACTTTATCAAAGCGTCGGATTTCTAAATTCTCATAGGGCCCCCCCGGAATTCCTTCTAGAGCCTGTTGAATAATTTTTATGGATTCTTTCATTTCACCGATTCGTACTAAATAACGAGCTAATGAATCCCCCTCTTTTTGCCATTGGACTTCCCAGTCAAATTCATCGTAACACTCATAATGATCAACTTTACGAAGATCCCATTGTATTCCAGAAGCTCGCAGCATTGGTCCTGATAAACCCCAATTTATTGCCTCTTCGCCTCCAATAATGCCCACCCCCTCAACTCGTTCTAAAAAAATAGGATTCCGCGTAATAAGCTTTTGATATTCAGCAACCCCTGTTAAAAAATAATCGCAAAAATCCAAACATTTATCTATCCAACCATGAGGTAGATCAGCAGCTACTCCTCCGATACGAAAATAATTATGCATCATTCGCATACCGGTAGCAGCTTCGAATAGGTCATATATTAATTCTCTTTCTCGAAAAATATAGAAGAAGGGGGTCTGCGCACCAATATCGGCCATAAAGGGGCCAAGCCATAACAAATGAGAAGCTATACGACTTAATTCCAACATAATTACTCTGATATAGCTAGCCCTTTTGGGTACTTGAATATTTCCTAACTGCTCTGGTGCATTTACGGTTATTGCTTCTGTGAACATAGTAGCTAAATAATCCCAACGTGTTACATAAGGCAAATATTGTATAATTGTTCGGTTTTCCGCAATCTTTTCCATCCCTCTGTGTAAATAACCCAATATTGGTTCACAGTCAATAACATCTTCACCATCTAGAGTAACGATGAGTCGAAGAACACCATGCATTGATGGGTGTTGAGGGCCCATATTGACTATCATGAGGTCTTTTCTTGTAGCTGTTGCAGTCATAAGTTTTTCCCCGATTCATTCTTCCATGAATTGCTGAAAGCGAAAAGAAGTTCATCAAAAATTAAGCGAATAATTCAAAATGACTCATCAAATTAACGAGTTTTTGTCTCTCGAATACCCAACTGACTAATTAATTCTTTATAACGTACTCTATTTTTTTTTGACAAATAAGCCAATAGCCGTTGACGTTTTCCCAGAATTTTCCGCAGACCCCTCTGAGATAAATAGTCTTTTTTGTGCAATTCCAAATGGGAAGTAAGTCTCTGTATCTTATTGGTGAACACGAATACTTGAAATTCAACGGACCCCCTCTTTTCTTCTTTTTCTTGGGAAATAACCGAGATGAATGGATTTTTTACCATAAAAGAACCCCCCTTTTACATATATTAATTTTACCGATCAGTAATAATAATAAGGCTAGTCATTTTAATCTGATATACACAATAATCTAAATTTCTTTATGGACTCCAATTTTATCAAGTAAAATGAATCAATAATCAATTCAATTTAAAATTGGAGTCGGATAGGAATACAAAAGGATAATACATTTCTGCACTTACGAAAGAGAATAATTTAGGCCTAAAATAAAGAAGATTCATTTCTATATCGAATGGATACGTCATTGAATTGGTATCGTATATTAGTGTAAGACAAGGCATGTGCGCATTTGTTTTGTTTGCTTTTAGATACTAGATATGATAGAGGATATAGAGGAAAAATGTACCATCAACAAAGTTTCAATCGTGGATACATATGTATCCTTAACATACTGAAACGACTTCCATTATTGGTATCAAACCAATAACGATTCATACAAGCTAAATCTTCTAATCGATAATTGGGCCAAAGGAAAAACTTTAATTTAATTAATTTATTTTTCTCGCTATCAAGATGCGGATTTTCATCCAAAAATGGACCCCAGTCTTTTATGCTGTTCCCGTTGCAAAATACTGGATTTCTATCCATACCATTTCTATTCTTTGAATTGAAACAAATTAGAATTCTCAACTCTCTACAACGTCTAGATGATAAAATATTTTCAGGAATAAGCAAATCATAATGATTTTTGTCTATATTTCCAGTTATCTTTTGATGTTTTGCAATGAATTCATCAAAGTTCTTCTTATCAAGATATTCTTTTTCTCGGTATCTTTGATTAGTTTTGTGCTTACTCTTATGAACCAATGAAATACCGAGGGTTTGATACATAATAAATTGTCCGTCGTTTTTTAAAAACAGACGAACGGGTTCGATAATCAATATTCCCTTTTTCATCAATTCTGTAAGAGTTAAATTCTTTTGAATCAGCATTATATCCAGACTTATTTCTCTTCTTTGAATCGAGAATATAGCAATTTCTTTTGGATTTCTCAGTCTAAGCAGGAGACAATATACTTTGATATTATTGATCATTCTTTGATTCAAAGTCTCATTCCATCTCAATTGAAAAAGCAAATACTTGTTCAAGAAGAAATGGAGTTCTGCTTCCGTGTTATTCTTGTATTGTTTTTTATTTGTACGTTTTTTCATATCTGATTCCGGATACTCTTCTTCAATATCGTTTTGTTGGTTTGAGAGAGGGGACCCAAGATATTTTTTGTTTTGTGCATCTGATCCAAGATCCCCTTGGCCTGCGGGTTCTTTTTCGTTTTCTGCTTGATTTATATTCTTTATCTTTAATTCAAAAGATTGTTTTTTATTCGGTGGTATAAAAAGATTCCTTTGTTGCTTTCCGTTGATGTTTTTATTTTTACTCAAATTGTCAGTTATAGTTAAGTTTAAAAGAAGCAATTTGCTTGGTATAACCCATGGTTTTATTTTATATATATTATAAAGTAACAAAAATTCTGGGAAGAACCAAAATTCCAGATTCAATATGGGACGATTTAGTATTTCTTCATTCATTCCCATCCAATCTAAAAAGATTTTGTTTTGGTTGGGTGGATTGCTTTCGGGATCTTGATGAATCGGAAGATAAAAAAGATCTTTCTTATCACTTTGATGAATTATTTGATAATTCTTAGTGCCGGTTTTAGTATTTTTATTACTGTTGGTATCTATTTCGATCCATGCTTCAATATCGACTTTTTTTCTAAGACAAAAATTTATAATTTTCCAATCAAAATATTTTCTATCCGGATTTTTTCCCATATACCCAATATCACCTTCTCCTAGATAATTATTGATAGTGGTAATCTCCGGCATATCAAATAATTTGTGTTTATGTGTATTGTAATTATAAGAAATTTCTTGGTTCTTAGTTACTTCGAACGGTGATCCATAAAGATATGAGTTCCTCTTATTTTCATAATTAATAGATTTATATGATAAAAGATCATATCTATAGTTTTTTTGAAAATTGTCTTTTTCATTCGGCAATGAATATATTTCATAATCTTTTTGTTTTTTGTAATGAATTAGTTGGTCTTTTTCATATGAATCCCGTTTGTTTAAATCTTTAGTTTGAGCTGTACGACGTTGATTGACTCTATTTCGCCATTTTTGTGGTATTAATCTAGACCATTTAATCCGAGAGAAATCGTATTGATAATGACCTTTTAACCAATTTTTCCATTGATTCATTCCAGAATTCCGAAGTTTCTTATGGCTTAATTCGAAATGAAATATACCTTGTGTTCCAAAATAATCCTTTATTGTATTCTTAAGAAAAAAAGATGTTCCGTGATATTGAAGAACAGATCTTAATTTATACAAGTTAATAACTTGGGTTTGGGATAATTTGTAAAATACATATGCTTGTGACAAGGAGGGTAAGTCACAAAAAATCTGTGAATTTTTATTATTATTACTAATATTATAAAGTGACTTTTTTATAGTGGAAATGAAGTGAATTGTAGTTTTATTTCTTTTAGCAATTCTTTCTTGATTTGTTTCATTATTGTAAATGTATTTATCAATAATTTTGTTTGTTGATGATGCAAGAAAAAGTTGTGTATTGATTCTGGGAATATTAATGATATATAGAAAGATATCCATGGATATCTTTTCAATGAAAAATTTTATAAAATAATGTAATTTACGGAGTAATCGAACGTTTCTTCTTTTTAACATTTGCCAAATAGTTTTTGGTGATTCTAATCTTTTAACATTATAACTTGTTTTGTTAGGACTAATATTTATTCCTGGAGTTTTTGTTTTTTTCTCTTTTGTAATTCTTTCTATTTGATTTCTTATTGTGCTTGTTCTATCAGTTAGATCTTTCATTTTTTTTTCTGTCAGTGAATAATTTGTCCAATTCGTAGATCGAATTTGACTAAACGATTCATGAATTTTCTGATCGTTGATTGTAGAATCTTTTTCTTTTTTAGTTTCACTCGACTCATCTACTTCTTTCAATCTAAATAATAGAATTAAATTTACTTTTGAAAGTTCTTTTAGTATTCTTTTTATAAATAGAATGCTTTTGATAACCCATTTTTTTGTTTCGTTTAACACCCTTAGAAAGAATTCGATTCTTTCTTTTAAAACTCTTAGAACTATAAAAGACTTATTTTTCAATTGACCAATTTGATTTTCGAGTTCCTTAAAAATGGGTTCAAAAAAAGAAGGCCGTTTTCGAGGAGAACCAAAAGGAAGGTCGGTTTCCATTCCCCAAACTGTTAAAAAACAAAAATCGGCTTTTTTTACTTTTCCTTTCTTTTTCATTCGATCTTTATGGAAGGGCCGTAGCTTTGGTTTGTGCCAAGGTTTCAGACAGAAAGGAAATAAGATTTTTATCTGAATACCATCTAGTAACCAATTTTTCGGAAATTCTGTTTCTGATAATTGAACACCGTTATAGGTGCATTTAACATGCATTTCGCCAGCCCATTCTTTTAAATCCTCAGAC